TGTCCGTTTCGTTCCGTGTTGGAATATAAATAAATAGAAACTTATTTATTAGTAACTTATTTATTAGTATTAGTAGACGGGATTTTACGAAAAAAGTTCTTCATATTCATAGGCCAGAGCAAATATTTCTTTTTTCGATGCGCGTTTTACACAATATGGGGGCAACTGCTATTTCTAATTGAAAAAGATCCTATATATTGAAGTGAGCTCCGCGGTCTCCCAAAAACAAAAGAGAATGATTTCTTTCAATTGACTATTCATCTCTTGTATTTTCATGTAAATAGGTAGGGGCAAGAAAGCTCTATGGAAAAATTGTGGTTCAATTCGATGTTATCTAAAGGGGAATTCGAATACAGGTGTGGACTAAGTAAATCAATGGATCGCCTTGGTCCTATTAAAAATACCAGTGTAAGCGAGGACCCGGTTATAAATGATAAGGATAAAAACATTCATCGTTGGGGTGATAGTGAGAGTTCTAGTTACAGTAATGTTGATCATTTCGTTGGCGTCAGGGACATTCGGAATTTCATCTCCGATGACACCTTTTTTGTTAGGGATAGTAATAGGGACGGTTATTCCATATATTTTGATATTGAAAATCAAATTTTTGAGATTGACAATGATCATTCTTTTCTGAGTGAACTAGAAAGTTCTTTTTATAGTTTTCGTAATTCTAATTATAGGAATAATAGATCGAAAAGGGACGATCCCGACTATGATCGTTCCATGCATGATACTCAATCTAGTTGGAATAATCACATTAATAATTGCGTTGATTCTTATCTTCATTCTCAAATCTGTATCGATAGTCACGTTTTAAGTAGTAGTGAAAATTACAGTGACAGTTACATTTATAATTACATTTGTGGCGAAAGTGGAAATAGTAGTGAAAGCGATAGTTCCAATATAAAAACTAGCCCGAATGGTAGTCATTTAACTAGAAGTAGAAGAGAAAGTGCTAATGATCTCGAAGTAACTCAAAAATACAGGCATTTGTGGATTCAATGCGAAAATTGTTATGGATTAAATTATAAGAAAATTTTGAAGTCAAAAATGAATATTTGTGAACAATGCGGATATCATTTGAAAATGAGTAGTTCAGATAGAATCGAACTTTCGATTGATCCAGGTACTTGGGATCCGATGGATGACGACATGGTCTCTCTGGATCCCATTGAATTTCATTCCGAAGAGGAACCTTATAAAAATCGTATTGATTCTTATCAAAGAAAGACGGGATTAACAGAGGCTGTTCAAACAGGTACAGGTCAACTAAATGGGATTCCCATCGCAATTGGGGTTATGGATTTTCAGTTTATGGGGGGTAGTATGGGATCCGTAGTAGGTGAGAAAATCACCCGTTTGATCGAGTATGCTACCAATAAATTTTTACCTCTTATTCTGGTGTGTGCTTCCGGAGGAGCACGGATGCAAGAAGGAAGTTTGAGCTTGATGCAAATGGCTAAAATATCTTCCGCTTTATATGATTATCAATCAAATCAAAAGTTATTCTATGTATCAATTCTTACATCTCCTACTACTGGTGGAGTGACAGCTAGTTTTGGTATGTTGGGGGATATCATTATTGCCGAACCGAATGCCTATATTGCCTTTGCGGGTAAAAGAGTAATTGAACAAACATTGAATAAGGCAGTACCTGAAGGTTCACAAGCGTCTGAATATTTATTCCATAAGGGCTTATTCGATCCAATCGTACCACGTAATCCTTTAAAAGGTGTTCTGAGTGAGTTATTTCAGCTCCACGCTTTTTTTCCTTTGAATAAAATTCAATCAAGTAGAGTCTTAAGTTAAATTTTTTTTTTGTGGTGAACAATTAGTTAGTTAATTTATCAGAATCAAAATAAATAAAGAATGGACTTTTCTTTGGTGACATAAGATTTAATTGTATTTGTATAAAGAATCATGCAGATAATTATTTTTTTTTACCGATATTCCTGATTACTAATTAGTAACCCTCTATCAACAAAACAAGATAAAAAGCGAATTCTTCCTTAGAATTAGGAGGCAAGGCAAATAAAACGAATTTCGTGGTCCCCTTTTGATATGTATTTTGCATATGTATATATAGAACTCAAATATAGAAAAAATATAGAATCTTGCATCTTTCTATATCTCCCAAGAAGTCCCATTTTTTCTAAGAATCCTTGCTGTTGGATATTGGATCGGATTCTAACGAATCTTTCGGGAATTTGGTAAAAAACTCTTTTTGTATTAAATATTAAAAAGGAAATTAGAATATAAGAACAATAGAAAAATAAAAGAAGTAAGAATAGAATAATAAAGAAAGTGGATTATCATACATAACATATATTTCATGTAGAAAGATGAATAAGTCCGTTTATTTAGTTCTACATTCCTTGCACTTATTCTATAGACTCACTTAGATATACTTAGTATATATACTTAGTATACTTCTATACGAATTCTAATATGAATTAGAATTATTATAAGATATCTTTATAATAATAAGAGGTACAAATATTAAATCGAGGTACCCATTCTATGACAATTCTCAACAACTTACCCTCTATTTTTGTGCCGTTAGTGGGCCTAGTATTTCCGGCAATTGCAATGGCTTCTTTATCTCTTCATGTTCAAAAAAATAAGATTTTGTAAATCCGATGTGGTCAAATCTCCTCTAGTTTTTTTTTTTCAAGACTTAGCAAACACGGCACGGATATCCATTTAGTAGAGTATTGTATAACAATAACAAATAACAGGCGGCTTTCTGCGAACATAAATGAAAGAGCTCTTATGCATGCATAAACATGATATATGGGTAAATGAATTCTATCTATTTTCAAAAATAGGCCAGGATCCGAGCTCATGTCTGAAATTTAAGTCAATGTATCTATATGTATGTAGCTATCTAATCTATATCTATCTATAGGGAATCCTATGAAGGGGATGTTCTTATTTTATTATATATAACTAATTTGATGAATTACTGCTAAAAGTTCACATCAGAATAGTACTAGTTGATGAAAGTTACTTCGGAAACAAAAAAAAAGTAAAGTCAAATTGATTTTGGTTATTCCCTCAATTCCAAGAAAATGCAACTGGATCTAGTATGTATGAGTTGGCGATCAGAATATATATGGATAGAATTTATAGCAGGATCTCGCAAAACAAGTAATTTCTGCTGGGCCTTTATCCTTTTTTTAGGTTCATTAGGATTCTTATTGGTTGGAATTTCTAGTTATCTTGATAGGAATTTGATATCTTTATTTCCGTCTCAGCAAATCCGTTTTTTCCCACAAGGGATCGTGATGTCTTTCTATGGGATCGCGGGTCTCTTTGTTAGTTCCTATTTGTCGTGCACAATTACATGGAATGTCGGTAGCGGTTATGATCGATTTGATCGAAAAGAAGGAATAGTGTGTATTTTTCGTTGGGGATTTCCTGGAAAAAATCGCCGCATCTTTCTACGATTCCTTATGAAAGATATTCAGTCCATCAGAATAGAAGTGAAAGAGGGTATTTATGCTCGTCGTGTCCTTTATATGGAAATTAGAGGCCTGGGGGCTATTCCGTTGACTCGTACTGATGAGAATTTGACTCCGCGAGAAATTGAGCAAAAGGCTGCGGAATTAGCCTATTTCTTGCGCGTACCAATTGAAGTTTTTTGAAAAATGAACTGAAGAATAAATGCTTTCTCAGCCGGAGGAACAAACCCAAGAATCCTCTTTTTTCTATAGCATAACTTACTTAATTGAAGTTTCTTCATAATGTCCAGTCGGGCCAAAGCAAGGCAAACGTGTATGGAACAGCCATAACGCAAAACGAAACCTTTTTTGTCTGTAAAAAAAAGGTTTCGTTTTGCGTATGGAAATCCCCACTCAATTCAATTCAGTAACAAAAGAAGTAACAAATCGAAATAATAGATTGATCTCATATATCAAAACTTTTCGGAATAAAAAATTTAGCTTTTTTTTTATTTTCAATATTTTGAATTCATACGTTAGATATGGATAGATCATATCTTGGAAATTATCTTTATTTTCTTTTGGTAATGGACCCTTTTTATCCTTTCTTTTGTCTTTCTTAATGACCAAACAATTGGATCTCTTATAATGAGAACTTTTCTTTCTTTTTTTGCCACTCGTTTTTTATTATCACAATATTCTTCAGAAAATTCTCTCAAATATTCCTTCAAATATTCCTGGATTATGCTCCGGACAGCCTGCGAATTTTTTTTTTCGAAATATTTTCTATTTTCATTCTTACTAGAAAGGAAGTTCTTTCATTTCGAAATCCGAATAATATTCATTATTTGAATTTGAATCTTTTGGGCATTCATCGAAAAAGGGGGGGATTGCTTCGAATATTTGATCAATTGAGATATCTGGAAACTATCTTTTTGGATTATTTCTTCATTCGAATTCGAAATGGATTCTTCTTCTATTTTTGGATTTTTTCTACACTAGATTCAAGGACTAACTGCTGAATCACAACTAAAAAACCGAGACTCGATTCATAGGCGCGATACCTTATAATAGAACTCATGCTTGGATAGAAATATTAGATCGAATAGAGTCAACAAATGAGGTGGTTTCAGTAACAATTCACAGATGAAAAAATGACAAAAAAGAACGCACCCATTCCCATTAGATATCTCTCATCTATAGTATTTTTAGTATTCTTGCCCTGGTGGATTTCTCTATCATTTAATAAAAGTCTGGAATCTTGGATTACTAATTGGTGGAATACTAGGCAATCCGAAACTTTCTTGAATGATATTCAAGAAAAGAGTATTCTAGAAAAATTCATAGAATTAGAGGAACTATTCCTCTTGGACGAAATGATAAAGGAATTCCCGGAAAGGCATCTACAAAAGCGTCGTATAGGGCTCCACAAAGAAACAATCCAATTGATCAAGATGCACGACGAGGATCATATCCATACGATTTTGCACTTCTCGACAAATATAATATGTTTCGTTATTCTAAGCGGTTATTCTATTCTGGGTAATGAGGAACTTGTTATTCTTAACTCTTGGGTTCAAGAATTCCTATATAATTTAAGCGACACAATAAAAGCCTTTTCGATTCTTTTAGTAACTGATTTATGTATCGGATTCCATTCGCCCCACGGTTGGGAACTAATGATTGGCTATGTCTACAACGATTTTGGATTTGCTCATAATGATCAAATTATATCTGGTCTTGTTTCCACTTTTCCAGTCATTTTAGATACAATTTTGAAATATTGGATTTTTCGTTATTTAAATCGTGTATCTCCGTCACTTGTAGTGATTTATCATTCAATGAATGACTGAAAAACGATTCACTGATCCAATTAGAATGTTTCAGACTTTGTACATAAGCAAAACATTCAAAGTCGTACTTACCTTTTACCTTACTCTTTCTACCCATCGAGAGGATTCCTCCTATATTCCAGTAATCTGATATTCCAGTAAAATTATTTCAGTAAATAGCAGAATCGTGGATGGGGAACTATACTAGTGACCCACCAAATTTTATTGTAGAAATTTTCGGCATCAACGATTGGACCATGCAAATTAGAAATACCCTTTCTTCGATAAAGGAAGAGATTACTCGATTCATTTCCGTATCGTTCATGATATATATAATAACTCGGGCATCCATTTCAAATGCGTATCCCATTTTTGCGCAGCAGGGTTTTGAAAATCCACGAGAAGCAACTGGTCGTATTGTATGTGCCAATTGCCATTTAGCTAATAAGCCTGTGGATATTGAGGTTCCACAGGCCATACTTCCTGATACTGTATTTGAAGCAGTTGTTAGAATTCCTTATGATATGCAACTGAAACAAGTTCTTGCTAATGGTAAAAAGGGGGCTTTGAATGTAGGGGCCGTTCTTATTTTACCAGAGGGGTTTGAATTAGCCCCCCCCGATCGTATTTCGCCCGAGATGAAAGAAAAGATAGGCAATCTGTCTTTTCAGAACTACCGTCCCACTAAAAAAAATATTCTTGTGATAGGGCCAGTGCCTGGGCAGAAATATAGTGAAATCACTTTTCCTATTCTTTCCCCGGACCCCGCGACTAATAAAGATATTCACTTCTTAAAATATCCAATATACGTAGGTGGTAACAGGGGAAGGGGTCAGATTTATCCCGACGGGACCAAAAGTAACAATACAGTTTATAATGCTACAGCGGCGGGTATAGTAAGCAAAATCATACGAAAAGAAAAAGGGGGGTACGAAATAACCATAGCCAATGCATCGGACGGACGTGAAGTGGTTGATATTATCCCCCCAGGACCAGAACTTCGTGTTTCAGAGGGCGAATCTATCAAACTTGATCAACCATTAACAAGTAATCCTAATGTGGGTGGATTTGGGCAGGGAGATGCAGAAATAGTACTTCAAGACCCATTACGTGTCCAAGGCCTTTTGGTCTTTTTGGCATCTGTTGTTTTGGCACAAATCTTTTTGGTTCTTAAAAAGAAACAGTTTGAGAAGGTTCAATTGTCCGAAATGAATTTCTAGATCCGTGGATTTAGCAACATTGTGAAGACGGGTATTTTATTTTACCCCTTCGTTGGTTTTTCAATCCAAATTGGAGATTGGAGGGGTGTGACTATGTCACTATTGTCAGATTTAAATATCCTAGAATGTGTCAATCGTTTTCTATTCTAATTCTAATAGAATCAAATTCGACTAGAACAAGATACTAAAATAAGATAAAAGTAAAAAAGTAAGCGGAGAAGATAAAGAAAGGAAGGAGAAATGAGGGTAACAAGGGATTCTAAAAGGTATTATTCGTCGTCCTAGCCCTCGATACCAGAAAGGGAATTTTCCACATCCCTTTCTGGTGTCGAAATCGAAATAATAATGGTTTTTGATTCTATTCGTCAAAGATTCCTATTCTTATATTCTTAGTTTAGATTTTTTCCAGGCTTATCAGAACTTTTTTTTTTGTATTTCTTAATATCTGATCGAAAGAAATCTATATATAGATGAATTGTGATTCTGTGATCCAGGAAAAGGAAATTGAGTGATTGCTTACTTTCTTCTAACTTTGAAAGTATCGATAGATACTATCGGGGAACAAATGTTCTAAATCAATTAAGCAAGTTAATTAAAAAAAAATCATCAGAAAAAAATGAAATGGAATTTTTTGAAGCATCGGAAAAGTGATCTATTTTGTCGTTTATACATATACGAACAAAACAGAATATTATGATTATTAAGAACTCAACGGGGCCCTACCCCTCGAATCAGACAAAGAAATAAGTGATAGGCCCCGTCGAGTTCTTACGCTTTCATGTCTATAACGAAATTCATCCGATTACTACAAGGACGAACCCAATCCGGAATATGAACCATAAAAGAAAATGCCTATTAAACCGATCACAAGAATACCAGTTACAGTACCTATTATCCAAAGAGGAATCCTTCCAGTAGTATCGGCCATTTATCCCGCTTCCCTCCACATTTTATCAAGTGGTCATGCTAGAGACATAAACAGTCATAGATAATTATAAGATG